TCGAATCTTTAGATAAGGAATCTTTTGATCTGGGCATACTTGAAAAAAGGACTCGATTCTCTAATAATGAAACTAAAAGAGAATACTTGCCTAAACTATATGATCCTTTCTTGCATGGACCCTACCGCGGAAGAATCAAAAAATGGGGTTCTCCTTTAAGCATAAATCAAATTTATAAAAAAAAAAACACGTATCCGTTTTGGATAAATAAGATTCATGCTCTACTTCTTACTACTGATTATCACGAACTTGAACAGACACTAGATACACTCAATATAAAATCATTAGCAACAGAAAAAGAACTCTCTTTATTGACAGAAGATGAACAGGGAAATATCGATTCCGAGGATCGAGTCAAAATTTTGAAATTTTTATTCAATATAGTTATAACTAATCCCAACAATGAAACAATTAGAAAAAAATCTATTGGAATAAAAGAAATAAGTAAAAAAGTTCCTCGATGGTCATACAAATTAATCGACGATTTAGAACAACAGGAGGGAGAAAACGAGGAAAATGTAACAGCAGAGCATGAAATTCGTTCAAGAAAATCCAAGCGCGTCGTGATTTTTACTAATAACCAGGCAAACGCCGATACTTATACTAATACCAAGGATGCTAATGATCCTGATCAAACAGACGAAGTGGCTTTGATACGCTATTCGCAACAATCGGATTTTCGGCGCGACATAATAAAAGGTTCCATGCGTGCCCAAAGGCGTAAAACAATTACTTGGGAGCTGTTTCAAGCAAATGTGCATTCCCCCCTTTTTTTGGACAGAGTAGACAAACCACTCTTTTTTTCTTTTGATATTTCTGGACCGCTGAAACGAATATCTCGAAATTGGATATGTAAAAACAAAGAATCAAAAATTTCTGATTATACAGAAAAAAAGATCGAGAAAAAAGACGAGGCCAAAAGAGAAAAATACAAAAGAGAAGAGAAAATGAGGATAGAAATAGCAGAAGCTTGGGATAGTCTTTTACTTGCTCAAGTAATAAGGGGCTCCGTGTTAATAACCCAATCAATTCTTAGAAAATATATTATATTACCTTCACTGATAATAGTTAAAAACATTGCCCGTATGTTATTATTTCAATTTCCTGAGTGGTCTGAGGATTTAACGGATTGGAATCGAGAAATGCATGTTAAATGCACTTATAATGGTGTTCAATTATCCGAAACCGAATTTCCAAAAAACTGGTTAACAGACGGTATTCAGATAAAGATCCTATTTCCTTTTTGCCTGAAACCTTGGCACAGATTTAAACTACAACCCTCTCATAAAGATCCAATGAAAAAAAAGAAAGGTCAAAAGAATGATTTTTGCTTTTTAACAGTTTGGGGAATGGAAACTGAACTACCTTTCGGCTCTCCTCGAAAACGGCGTTCGTTTTTTGAGCCTATTTTTAAAGAACTAAAAAAAAAAATAAAAAAATTGAAAACGAAATGTTTTATAGCTTTAACAATTTTTAAAGAAAAAACGAAATTGTTTCGAAAAGCTTCAAAAGAAACAAAAAAATGGATCACTCAAAGCATTCTATTTCTAAAGGGAATAATAAAAGAACTTTCAAAAAGAAATCCAATTCCATTTTTTGGGTTGAGAGAACCATATGAATTGGGCAAAACTAAAAAGGATTCGATAATCAGTAATAAGATGATTCATAAATCATCCCTTCAAATTCAATCTATGGCGTGGACAAATTATTCATTAACAGAAAAAAAAATAAAAGATCTGACTAAGAGAACAAACACAATCAAAAATCAAATACAAAAAATTCTAATTATAAAAGACAAGAAAAACGAATTTCTAACTCAAGAAATAAATAGTAGTTCTAACAAAATAAGTTATCAGGATAAAATATTAGAATCAGCAAAAAAAATTTGGCAAATAGTAAAAAGAAGAAATATTCGATTAATCCGGAAATTCTATTTTTTTATAAAATTTTTCATTGAAAAGATATACATGGATATTCTTCTATATATCATTAATATTCCAAGAACCAATACCCAACTTTTTCTTGAATCAACAAAAAAAATGATTGAGAACTTCATTCACAATAATGAAGCAAATCAAGAAAGAATTAATAAAACAACTAAAAATACAACTCATTTTATTTCAACTATAAAAACCTCACTTTCTTCACTTTCTAATATTAGTATTAGAAATAAAAATGAAAAAGCTTTTTGTGACTTATCCTCCCTCTCACAAGCATATGTATTTTACAAATTATCACAAACCCAAGTTATTAGTTTTTATAAATTCAAACCTATCCTTCAATATCATGGAACATCTCTTTTTCTTAAAAATGAAATAAAAGATTATTTTGAAGAAGAGGGAGTATCTCATTCCAGATTAAGACATCATTATGGGTTAAGACAGAAAATCGTTTGGCATTCTGGAATGAATGAATGGAAAAACTGGTTAAGGAGTCGTTATCAATACGATTTATTTCAGAATAGATGGCTAAAATTAGTACCAGGACAATGGCGAAATAGAGTCAATCAACACTATCTGGCTCAAAATAAAGATTTAACAAAATGGGATTCAAATGAAAAAGAAAGATTAATTCATTACGAAAAAAAAAATGATTTTCAAGCGAACTCATTACTGACTCAAGAATATAAACTGAATCAAGAACAAAAATATAAAAAATCGAATTTTAAAAAACACTATGGATATGATTTTTTATCATATAAATCTATTAATTATCAAGATAAGAGGGACCCGTATGCTTATGGATCACCATTCCAAGTAAATAAGAGGGAAGAGAGTTCTTATCATTACAACATGGATAAACAAAATTTTTTTGATACACTGAGGGATATCCCTATCCATAATTATCTAGGAGAAGGCGATATCCTAGATGCTATGGGGAATTTTTCGCACAGAAAGTTTTTTAATTGGAGAATTCTTCATTTTTGTCTTAGAAATAAGGTCGATATTGAGTCCTGGGTCGATACCAGTACCAAGAGTAACAAAAATAGTAAGACTGTGGTTAAGAATTATCAAATAATTGATAAAATGGACCTTTTTTATTTCACAATTTATCAAGATCAAGAAAGCAACCCATCCAATAAAAAAGGAAGCCATTTTGATTGGATGGGACTGAATGAAGAAATACTAAGTCATCCTATACCGAATCTAGAACTTTGGTTCTTCCCAGAATTTGTACTGCTATATAATGCATATAAGGTTAAACCATGGATCATACCAATAAAATTACTTCTTTTCAATTTTAATGGAAATAGGAACATTAATAAAAATATTATTGAAAATAAAAAAAGGAACTCCCTTATAGCACTAAACGAAAAAAAAATTATTGGATTAGAGAATCGAAATCAAGAAGAAAAAGAACCCATAGGTGAAGGGGGTCTTGTATCAGATGCACAAAAACAAGGAAATTTTAAATCCGTTCTCTCAAACCAAGAAAAAGATGAAGATTATGATAAATCAGACAAAAAAAAACGTAGAAAGAAAAAGCAATACAAGAGCAACACGGAAGCAGAGCTTGATTTCTTCCTAAAAAGGTATTTGCGTTTTCAATTGAGATGGGATGATTCTTTAAATCAAAGAATAATCAATAATATCAAAGTATATTGCCTCCTGCTTAGACTGATAAATCCAAACGAAATTGTTATATCCTCTATTCAACGGGGAGAAATGAATCTGGATATTTTGATGATTCAGAAGGATTTAACTCTTAGAGAATTAATGAAAAAAGGAATATTGATTATCGATCCAGTTCGTCTGTCGGTAAAAAATGATGGACAATTTATTCTATATCAAACTATAAGTATTTTGTTAGTTCATAAAAATAAACAACAAATTAATCAAAGATACCAAGAAAAAAACTATATTGATAAAAATCATTTTTCTGAAGCAAGACATCAAAAAATGACTGAAAATAAAGACAAAAATCATTATGATTTGTTTGTTCCTGAAAATATTTTATCCCCTAACCACCGGCGAGAATTGCGAATTCGAATTTCTTGCAATTCAAGGGATAAAAATGGTATGCATAGAAATGCAGTATTTTTAAATAATGTAAAAAACTGTGGTCAAGTTTTGACTAAAAACAAACATCTTGATAGTGATAAAAAGAAACTAATTAAATTAAAGTTCTTTCTTTGGCCCAATTATCGATTAGAAGATTTAGCTTGTATGAATCGATATTGGTTTAATACTAATAACGGCAGTCGTTTCAGTATGATAAGGATCCGTATGTATCCGCGTCTGAAAATTCGTTAATGGTACATTTTAATGGTACATTTTCCCCTATATTATATATGTATCGTGCCGGGTATATGAAAACAAATAGATGGTCACAAGGATTGTCTTACATTTTATTCTGATACACGATACTAATTTAATGACATACATATCAATTAGATCGACAAATGAATCAACAAAATCCTCTTATTTGAACTCTCAAATTTTCTCTTTTGTAGAAATCTCTCACTCTTTTGTATCCCTATACGAATCAAATCGAAACCCGGATTGATTAATTTTATTTGAAAAAAAAATGATAAAGTTCATAACGAACTTAAAATCATCGTGTATATCAAAATGACTGGTATTATTATTACTGATCAGTAAAATTCACATTCAAAAAAAGGAGGAAATTTTTTGGTTTTATGGTAAAAAATTCATTCATCTCAGTTATTTTTCAAGAAAAAAAAAAAGAAAACAGGGGGTCTGTTGAATTTCAAATAGTTAGTTTCACCAATAAGATACGAAGACTTACTTCACATTTGGAATTGCACAAAAAAGACTATTTATCTCAGAGAGGTCTACGTAAAATTCTAGGAAAACGTCAACGACTGCTATCTTATTTATCAAAGACAAATAAAATACGTTATAAAGAATTAATTGGTGAGTTGGATATTCGGGAATCAAAAAATCGTTAATTTGCAAATTTTGAATTAGTCGATTTATTAGATTTTCATTTTGATGTACTTGTTTTCGTTTTCAACAATTCATGTAAGAATGAATCGA